GGAATTAAAGAATTACAGATCAATGTACAAAAAGGATTGAATTCTGTGAACTGGAAACTTAACATTGCTATCACAAAAGTTACAAAACCCTATAGACAACCTAATTTTCTTGCAGAATATATAGCTCTACAATTAAAGAATAGAGTTTCCTTTCGAAAGGCAATGAAAAAAGCCATTGAATTAACTAAAAAAGCAGATACAAAAGGAATTCAAGTGCAAATAGCAGGGCGTATCGACGGAAAAGAAATTGCACGCGTCGAATGGATCAGAGAAGGTAGGGTACCTCTACAAACCATTCGAGCTAAAATTGATCATTGTTCCTATACAGTTCGAACTATCTATGGAGTATTAGGAATCAAAATTTGGATATTTGTAGACAAGCAATGATGGGACTTTCCTTGCCATTCTATTCAGTGATAGAACAAAAAAGGGCAAACTATTCTTTTTACCTTCAATGAAAAGTGAGCAATTATAATTATATAGGGTTGAATAAAAAATTCGATTGAACTTTTGGTAGAATTGCTATGCTTAGTGTGTGACTCGTTGGTTTTTCTTTAGAGTTGGGAATCCAAAAAATGGAATGGACCCTAACTAATAACTATGGAACTTATAACCAGCTCATTGCTTCGTATTATCGATATCCAAGGAACCAGTTACTATATGATGTGTCGATCATATAGTTGTAGCAACTGAAATCTTTTTTTCATAAATGAAAAATCTCATTCATTATGGGTTGTGAAGTGAAAATAGAGGGATGTGGGTAAATGGAAGGATGAGAGAAAGAGAGAAAGAAAATCTAAATGATATAGAATTCCAATATGTATGGTCTATTATAAATAATCTCATACTAATAAAAGGCAGTGTGATAAAGCATCAATACGGATTCTTCCATAATTAGACAATTCATAAAAAAAAAATACAAATAATAAAGAGCTTCGAGTCAATAGAGACTGAGGAAATTGACTTGGGAACGAATTGGAATTATGGAGCTCCATTGCAGAGTTCAGGCCTAGCCATTAATCGAGAAGCTATGGGAACGACGGAACCTATGACTGCAGAAGATTCTATTGAAAACGGAATCCCAATGATTCATTGGGTGGGATGGCGGAACCAACCGGGAACCCATTGATTTATTATGAGAGGCGATGGGTTAACCCTACAAATGAAGCAAATATGAAAAGAGTTAATATTCGCCCGCGAAACCCCTATTGAATTGCAAATTATTAGCCGATTCGGTAAGGGTCAAGGATTCGTTATAAACAAAAAAAAAAAGGAAAGTATTTTATATATAAAGATATATAGAAATATATAGAAATATAGAAAGATCTATATATCTGTATACATCAAGTATACAAGATATACAGATTCCTACGTAACAGATTCAATATCAATAAATCCCACGATTTAGTGTATTTTTTGAAAAAAATACACGTGTATCTGTAATATTGTTGAATCGTTTCATTCGCGAGGAGCTGGATGAGAAGAAACTCTCATGTCCGGTTCTGCAGTAGAGATGGGATTGAGAAACAACCATCAACTATAACCCCAAAAGAACTAGATTCCGTAAACAACATAGAGGAAGAATGAAGGGAATATCTTATCGAGGCAATCATATTTGTTTCGGGAAATATGCTCTTCAGGCACTTGAACCCGCTTGGATCACATCTAGACAAATAGAAGCAGGGAGACGAGCAATAACACGATATGCGCGCCGTGGTGGAAAAATATGGGTACGTATATTTCCCGACAAACCCGTGACTGTAAAACCTACGGAAACACGTATGGGTTCGGGGAAAGGATCCCCCAAATACTGGGTATCTGTTGTTAAACCGGGTCGAATACTTTATGAAATGGGTGGAGTATCCGAAACGGTAGCCAGAGCAGCTATTTCAATAGCTGCATACAAAATGCCTATACGAACGCAATTCATTATTGCGAGATAGGGGTGTGGAACCGGATATTTGTGATGAAAAAGACAATCGCAGATTTATATTTCCTTATTTCTATTTTTGGACAGACAATATTTCTTTCTTTTTTCCTTCGACCTTGGCATTGAAAGAAGAGATTCAATTCAAAAAAAAAAAAAAAAAATGATATGATTCAACCTCAGACCCATTTGAATGTAGCGGACAACAGCGGGGCTCGAGAATTGATGTGTATTCGAATCATAGGAGCTAGTAATCGCCGATATGCTCGTATTGGTGACGTTATTGTTGCTGTAATCAAAGAGGCAGTGCCCCATATGCCTCTCGAAAGATCAGAAGTAATCAGAGCTGTAATTGTACGTACCCGTAAAGAACTCCGACGTGACGACGGTATGATAATACGATATGATGACAATGCAGCAGTTGTCATTAATAAAGAAGGAAATCCAAAAGGAACTCGAGTTTTTGGAGCAATCGCTCGAGAATTGAGACAGTTGAATTTTACTAAAATAGTCTCATTAGCTCCTGAAGTATTCTAAATACTAGTGGGTGGGACCATGATATAGTCGGTTATCTGAAAAAGATCAACCATTAGATTGTGTTTCAGGCATATACTTTTAATAATTCGTAAATAAATAATGAAAAATTCACATAAAAAAAAAAAAAACAGAACATGTTGATTATATCAAAACGAGGAGGCACCAATAATTATAGTTCGACATGAATAGGGATACTATTGCCGATATATTAACTTTTCTAAGAAATGCCGACACGGATAAAAAAGGAACGGTTCGAATAGCATCCACTAAGATCACCGAAAGCATTGTGAAAATACTTCTACGAGAGGGTTTTCTTGAAAACGTTAGAAAACATCGGGAAAATAACAAATATTTCTTGGTTTCAACCCTGCGACATAGAAGAAATAGGAAAGGAACATATAGAAAGATTTTCAAGCGTATCAGCCGACCCGGTCTACGAATCTATTCCAACTATCAACGAATTCCTAGAATTTTCGGTGGAATGGGAATTGTAATTCTTTCGACTTCTCGAGGTATAATGACAGATCGAGAAGCTAGACTAGAAGGAATTGGAGGGGAGGTTTTGTGTTATATATGGTGATCCCTCTGGTATCCGAATTGGATCCGCAACTTCGTCTATTTATGAAAAAAGAGAGGAAGGATAGGTTGTTTAATATCACCCGTTATTTTATTAGTTTCTGGCTCAAGGAGGTTACTCGAAATGAAAGAGAAAGAAAAAAAATCGATTTATGAGGGTTTAATTACTGAATCGCTTTCAAATGGTATGTTTCGGGTTCGTTTAGATAACGAAGATCTGATTCTCGGTTATATTTCGGGGAAGATTCGACGAAATTTTATACGGATACTACCAGGAGATAGAGTTCTAATTGAGGTGGGTCCTTATGATTCAACCAGGGGACGTATAGTTTATAGACTTCCCAAGAAAGATAAAGATAAAGATAAAGATTCGAACAACAATTAGGTGTGGGTGACTTTTTAAACATTCCTTCGTGGAAATACAATTCGAGGTTCAAAATTTCAAGAGATTTATTTTCTTACAAGGAGTAGATTCGGAATTAAGGTAAGGAATAAAAAATATGAAAATAAGGGCCTCGGTTCGTAAAATTTGTGAAAAATGTCGACTGCTCCGTAGGAGGAGACGAATTGTAGTAATTTGTTTCAATCCGAGACATAAACAGAGACAAAAGTAATCTCTCTAAAAATAAAAAGGGATTTTCTAAAGGACCCGATGGACAAAAAAAGGATCCGTTTTGATATGAAATGGATATATCCGTATATCTTTGACTCATATTTATGAGATGATAAAATATGACAAAAACTAGACCAAGAATTGGTTCACGTAGGTGGGGGCGTATTGGTTCACGTAAGAGTGGACGTAGAATACCAAAAGGAGTTATTCATGTTCAAGCGGGTTTCAACAATACTATTGTTACTGTTACAGATGTGCTAGGTCGGGTGGTTTCTTGGTCCTCCGCTGGTACTTGTAGATTCAGAGGACCAAGAAAAGGGACACCATTTGCTGCCCAAACCGCAGCAGGAAATGCTATTCGTACAGTAGTGGATCAGGGTATGAAACGAGCAGAAGTCAGGATAAAGGGTGCTGGTATCGGAAGAGATGCAGTATTACGAGCTATTCGTAAAAGTGGTATACTTGTAAGTGCCATACGTGACGTAACCCCTATTCCATATAATGGATGTAGGCCTCCTAAAAAAAGACGTGTGTAGAAATAAAAATTGAGCGGATTTCAAGTATATAGAAAGATACACTTCAATCAGCTGAAAAAAAAAATGATAAAAAAAAAATATTACTTACACTTTCTTTATCTATCATAGAACTTTTTTTTATTAACAAATTCAAAAAAAAAAAAAAAAATGACTCGAGAAAAATTCGAAGTATCCACTAGGACACCGCGTTGGAAGTGTATTGAATCAAGAACCGACAGTAAGCGACTTCATTATAGCCGTTTCATTTTGTCTCCACTTATGAAAGGCCAAGCGGATACGATAGGTATCGCGATGCGAAGAGCTTTGCTTGGAGAAGTAGAAGGAACGTGTATCACGCGTGCTAAATTTGAAAACGCACCACACGAATATTCTATGATATTTGGTGTTGAAGAATCAGTATATGAAATTTTAATGAATTTGAAAGAAATTGTATTGAGAAGTGATCTGTATGGAACTCGCAACGCATCTATTTGCGCCAAAGGTCCTGAAATCGTAACTGCTCTAGATATCATCTTACCACCTTCTGTGGAAATAGTTGATACTGCACAGCATATAGCTAGCCTGACGAAACCAATTGATTTGCGTATTGAATTACAAATCGAGAGGAGTCGCGGATATCGTATGAAAACCACAAAAGACTATCAAGATGGAAGTTTTCCTATAGATGCTGTATCCATGCCTGTTCGAAATGCGAATTATAGTATTCATTCTTTTGGAAATGAAAAACAAGAAATACTTTTTCTCGAAATATGGACGGATGGAAGTTTAACTCCTAAAGAAGCACTTTACGAAGCTTCTCGTAATTTGATTG